TAGTAGATCAACTCTATTACATAAGTTGATTTCTCACTTTTTTTATCCCATATCATGACATAAGTAAGCAGTTATTAACTGTATTTACCAAATAATAGCTTACTAATGGATCTTTACGGTGCTTTCTCTATCAATTCGACTCTTTATCCATAGAGTATAGTATATAGGCCATACCTATTTCTTCCGATTTTTTTGGTTCTCGCGAAGTCTTTTTCCTTGCTACAGCTGATAAAAATCGTTACTTTGGACGATTCCTATGTAGAAAGCCTATCTTTTTTCTAGTATTTACTAGACGATTCAATCTTTTTCTTTCTATAGTGAAGATAGTCGCACGTAATGACAGATCACGGCCATATTATTCAAAGCTTGTGGTAAAAATGGATTTCGTTCTAGTGCTCGGAAATAATATTCCAAAGCTTTTGTATGCTCTCCGTTGCTTGTGTGTATAAGACCTATGTTATAGAGTATATAACTTCGATCATAGGGATCAATTTCTGGTCGCGTAGCTTCATAATAATTCTGTAAAGCTTCTGCATAATTTCCTTCGGATTGAGCCGACATCCGTTACGGTCGTTCATTCTAGTAAAAGAATCTCCGTTCCAGAACCGTACGTGAGATTTTCATCTCATACGGCTCCTCCCTTCTGTGCATAGTATACTAAGAGGAATAATTCATGTAATCAAAATTTCACTATTCTCTTTATGAACTGACACTTTATGAACTGACAGGAGCTGGTATTTTTACAAGAAATTTCTAGCCAGCCTTCCCACAAGAGGTTTTTTCTTAATACCAATTAGATTAGTGCATTATATTAGTATATTAGTGCTATATAGAAATGGTAACTCCAAAGATTTCTTTGTACTCAACGCTTACGATTTCCGGGAATTAGTCACTTCAACGGTCTTTGATGGTTATACGGGTACCAAAAGTACGAATGAGATGGATCTTTGTTTTCCTAACCATTCTTTTTAGTCCCGATACTTATAAGGAAAAGGGTTATTTATAACAAAGTTTTTGTGTTGTTGATTCCTAGGTGTAGTGCTTTTTCCCCGATGCCACCTATTGGTACTAAATGAAGTAGTATTGACCTCCAATAAAGAACCTATATAAAATAACCTTTCGCTCAATACTAAAATCGAGAATTGAAGCATCTAAGGCTGCATCAATCGAGGATACACGACAGAAGGAATTGCTCTATCTATAAACTTCACCTTCACCAAGCGTAGGTTTCTTTCACTAATTTGTTTTTTTTTTTTTTTCTATTCCTAACTACGTTCTTTTTCTCGTAAAAAAGAAAAATGAGGGAAAAAACAAGAAAAAATCAAATCGCACCATCTCTGTAATAGGTAAATGCCTTTTTTTCTCCTGAAGTTGTCGGAATTATTCGTAATAAAATATTGGCTACAATTGAAGAGGTCTTATCAATAAAATTTCCATTTATTCGAGATCTAGGCATAATTAGTAATTCATTCTATAATTATTCTCATTCCCCTTCGGGGAAATGATCCCACAAAAAAGGAATTGTACAGTGCAAAATAACATAAAAACAAACTTATTGGAAAAAATGCGGTGTCTCCTTTTTGGACAAAGATGAAATGAAATAGTTGAATCAGATTAGATTTCATTCCAATTTCATAGTATACCAATGACTATTACTATAGTATATTACTATTTCATCTAAGTTGAAGAACCTAGTTTCCTATGGATTTTGATAACTCGAGAATTTTTGATTTGGTTATGATCCAAAAAAGAAAAGAATGGAATAATCATTCAATCAAATTCAAATAAAGTAACCATCCTTTTTGGTTGCATAACGTGTATGTGCCACACCATACAATTGAAATAGTTGAAATAGAAAGATTCATCGGACGATTCATGAATTCCATGGGTTAGCTGATGAGAGAAGTTGTTGTTGATAAATATGAAATTGGAAAAGAAATTTCGGAACCATCGGGCGGTCATACATGTACTATAATTAAGATGAAGGACTCGCTATTCAGTCGGGTTTTGGTCAAGAATAACATTCTGTAGGAGAGATGGCCGAGTGGTTCAAGGCGTAGCATTGGAACTGCTATGTAGACTTTTTTTGTTTACCGAGGGTTCGAATCCCTCTCTCTCCGTTTCTTTTCATTCATCAACGTTACCGACTACAATGTATCAAATAAAAAAGAATCATTATTCGAATGGTAAGACTTACTTATTTCATAGACATTATCTATCCCTAATTAATACCTGTGATAGGTAAAATACAAATAGCAATATCATATTGCTATTGAAAAGAAGAAAAAAATCAAAAGAATCCTATTGCCGATCCTTTTTTGATACGTGAATGGGACATGGGACAGGGTACGAGGTATTCTATTTACTTTAGCGAAAGGAGTCAAAATTGGTATGAACCTTGCTTTTTGATTCTCGTTAGAATCAAGTCTGACGGGAATAATATTCTACGACCAACAACTCATTTATTTTCAGACCGATCCATTTACTATCTATTATTTGATTTACAAATCCTTTATATTGTAAGGAGTCAATAGCCAAATGGTTTGGCAATTCCCCGCGGGGGGATGAAACAAGATAATTTTGAATCAGAGCTTTCGATCTTTCTTTATCCTTCGTAGTAATAATATCTCGAGGTTTGCAACGATAACTCGGTATATCCACTATACGACCATTAACTAAAACGTGTCTATGGTTAACTAATTGTCTGGCTCCAGGAATGGTCGAAGCCATACCTAATCGAAAAAGGATGTTATCCAAACGCATCTCAAGTAGTTGTAGTAAAACCTGGCCTGTTGACCCTTTGGCTTTTCCAGCAATATGCACATATTTAAGTAATTGCCGCTCTGTCAGACCATAATGGAAACGCAATTTCTGTTTCTCTTCTAAACGAATACGATATTGTGATCTTTTTCCAGAGCGCAATTGGGTTTGAAGATCACTTCTGGATCTGGGTCTTTTACTAGTTAGTCCCGGTAAAGCCCCCAGCCGGCGTATTTTTTTGAAACGAGGTCCTCGGTAACGAGACATAGAAAGGCTCCTTTTTGGTTCACTTTCATTTGACAAAAAATATAAATTTAGACTGAACTAATGAACTAAAGGATCAGCAAAGCAAAACTCAATTTACTAAAGTCCTAAGTCCTACAAAACAGAATAAAAGAAATTTGATCAATTCAATTTTATCAATATTCGGATTTTTTGTATATATAAGAAATTCAAGCGAAGGTTACGTTTTCCAATTTTTCTGTATAGATCTAATTGTTCTAGTCAACTTTTTTATTCATAGCTATAGCTGCAAGTTACCATGACATAATAGATCGGTGACCCAACATTTAGAGAAAGCGAGAGTAGAAATTTTCAATCATGGAAATAAAAAAATTGATAAAAAAAAAAGAGCCGGCTATCGGAATCGAACCGATGACCATCGCATTACAAATGCGATACTCTAACCTCTGAGCTAAGCGGGCGGATATAAGAGCAATAGTGTATAAGAATACAGGAAAGGATCTTAGCTATTACCTATTGATTCTTCTTCTTTTTTTATTTCATTTCTTTATTATTTCAATTTCTTCTATTTCTTACTTATTAGTTATATATATTTATATATTTTCTAGTTTATTTAGAAAATAGAAAAGAAAACTTTTTAGATCTAGATAAATTAGATATCTAAATAGCTAAATAGAAATTCAATTCCATACATAAATTATAAATAGAAAATATATAAAGAAAATATCAATGAAATTTGAATTCGAAATGAAAAAAGAAGAATGAATATCGACCGTTACACTATCCAAAACTGCACTGTAAAAATGAATGAGTAGGAAAGGCATATATATATATGTGGGATATATCTATCCATATTGAATTGCGGACAGATCAATGATAGAATCATTTCGTATTGAAACAAATAGGGTTCATCCAATGTAGATGAAATAATAGAATAGAGAATAAAAAAGGTAGGCAAAAAAATAAAATAGCAGCATACACTTTTTCGATATAGGAATCCATTACCTAATGAATTCAATAATGCCAAGATAAATGAAATAGGTGGATGGAATTACAACTAGATCCTTGTCTCAAAGTAAAGGGGATATGGCGAAATTGGTAGACGCTACGGACTTGATTGGATTGAGCCTTGGTATGGAAACCTGCTAAGTGGTAACTTCCAAATTCAGAGAAACCCTGGAACTAAAAATGGGCAATCCTGAGCCAAATCTTTGTTTTGAGAGAAAAACTATGGAAAATGAGAATAAAAAGGGATAGGTGCAGAGACTCAATGGAAGCTGTTCTAACGAATAAAATTGACTACGTTACGTTAATAGCTAAAATCCTTCTATTGATCTATTGAAATGACAGAAAGAATATTTCTATATTCTTTTCTATATTCTTTATTTCTTTCTTATTTCTATTACTATTCATATGAGTAATAGAATATGATATTAGTAATTAGGAGTAATAGTATAAGATAATGATCTATAGAAACCCTCTATTTCTATTCTCTATTAATTAGAATGATAAAGATCAAAAGATATATGAAAAATTGAAGAGTTATTGTAAATCAATTCCAATTGAAGTTGAAAAAAGAATCGAATTCAAATATTCAGTGATCAAATGATTCATTCCAGAGTTTGATAGATCTTTTGAAGATTAATCGGACGAGAATAAAGAGAGAGTCCCATTTTACATGTCAATACCGACAACAATGAAATTTATAGTAAGAGGAAAATCCGTCGAATTTTTAAATCGTGAGGGTTCAAGTCCCTCTATCCCCAATAAAAAGCCCATTTTACTTTCTCGTTCTTTATTTATCCTCATCCTCTTTCTTTTTTTTTTTCATCAGTGGCTCAATTTAAACAAAATGAAATATCTTTCTCATTTCATTCACTCTGTTCTTTCACAAATGGATTCAAATAGAAATCTCCTCGTATCTTATTCCAATCCAATCTCATTTGTTTTGTATAATACGATATATTGAATAATTTAGAGTCCATATCTTTTTCCTTACATTTACAAAGAGAGTCTTCGTTTTGAAGATCTAATAAATTCAGGGGCTAGGCCAATTTGTTAAGATTTTTAGTTCTTTTCATTGACATAGGACATAGATAGAAGTACTTTGCTAGGATGATGCACGGGAAATGGTCGGGATAGCTCAGTTGGTAGAGCAGAGGACTGAAAATCCTCGTGTCACCAGTTCAAATCTGGTTCCTGACATGTGAATAATATATCGGATAGATATTCATACCTCATACAAATGAGATTAATTCATTGAGACGGATTGGGATAGATATTCTTTACTTTCTTTTTCATTTTTATTTTTTCCTCTCTGTTCATACTTTTCTTATTCCAAATTCCAAAAGTATGTTAAATTTTCGTCTATATCTGAAATCTAATAGCTAAAAAAAAAATAAGAAAAATCTCATATGTAATTTCTTCATGAAAGTGGATGAAGAGAGATGGTATTTGTCAAATCTCGGATCAAATACCAATTGAGTCCGTTGGAATGAATTATTGTGTTTCTTTTATTGTTCCTACTAATACTCAAATTTCTATACAAAACAAAAATGGAATGTATTAGGGCTATACGGACTCGAACCGTAGACCTTCTCGGTAAAACAGAGAAAACTTATTATTATCAAAATGATTCGAACTGTTTCAAAGACCCAACATGCATTTTGTTGCATTGGGCTCTTTCATCAACTGATGTAAAGATCAGTTATCAGTTAGTCCGCCATATTTTTTCTTTAGAGAAAGATAAGAAGATAATGAGATGGCTCCATGTGCTCTGATTCATTATTTGTATCCTGACCTAGGAGCAATACCAAAGTGTTTCAAAGAAGTGTGACCTTTATTTAGGTCTGCCTTCGGCCTAGATCAACCTAAGTGAAATGCAGTCTCTATCGCTCCGCTGCAAGAGTAAAATAGAAAATATGAGACTTCATACACCTCAAAGCTCATAGGACGAAAAGAGGTTATTTTGAGATCCCTATACTCATTATGCCTGGCATTGAATAGACTGAGCATTTACCTTATAATGGCAGGTTCTATTTTATTTGGCACCGGAATTTGCACCTGAACCGGATCAAACCAAAATTGTCAGGCTATTTTTCTCTTGTTCTCTCGAATATACGGAGTAAGACATCGACTTCTCAAAAAGATCAATTATGGTCATTGTATAATGGGCTCCCTTGAAAAACATTGGCGCACGTGTAAACGAGGTGCTCTACCTAACTGAGCTATAGCCCTTGTCATAACCATTTTAACATAGAGACAATTTCTTGTCAAGAAGGGTATCCCATAGTCCCACATGATAACTTTCTGATCCGTTTGTTTTTACTGGTAAAAGATTGATATTGCTTAGAAAACATATTTGACCTATAATCCATCGAAGTGATGGAGACCCTTTTTTTGATGATAAATGACCTACTTAACCCAGTGGTTAGAGTATTGCTTTCATACGGCGGGAGTCATTGGTTCAAATCCAATAGTAGGTAGAACTTATTAGATACCGGATTCCATGGTATCTAATAAGTTTTTCTACCCATCCTCTTTTTTTCGTTCTATCATCACATCAGATTAATCAAATTAGACTTCATTGTGTGAAATTTGTAGAATCAAGATGTAGTGTGTAGTATATAATAAAGAACTTCTATAATATTATAGAATTCTATTAGAATTTATATAATTCTATTATAATATTATAATTATAATAATAATTAATAAGAATTTTATAATAAAAATAATAATTAATAAGAATTATAATAAAGAACTTAATGTATTGACTAAATCACTTTGACAGCTTCTACTCGTGTCCTAGCTCGTCTGAGAGCTAGATTTGCCTCAATTGCTTGTCTCTTACCCTCAGCTCTACTCAAGTTAGCTTCAGCTATTTCAAGAGTTTGTTGAGCTTCTTGTGGATCAATGTCAGTACTAATTTCCGCACCATTTCCTAAAATGGTGATCTGATTATTACTTATTCTAGCAAAACCGCCCATAAGAGCCACCGTTAACCATCGGTCCTTTAGCCGTATTCTCAAAAGACCTATATCTACAGCCGTGGCAATGGGGGCATGATTTGGTAATACCCCAATTTGTCCACTATTAGTAGATAAAAGAATTTCTTTCACTTCGGAATCCCAAATCATTCGATTAGGAGTCATTACACAAAGATTTAAGGTCATTTCTTCAATTTGCTCTCCTCTTCTAAGTTCATAGCTTTCGCGGTAGCTTCATCGATGTTACCCACCAAATAAAAGGCCTGCTCGGGAAGACCATCTAATTCTCCGGAAAGGATGAATTGAAACCCCCGAATTGTTTCTGCTAGATCAACATATTTCCCAGGAGAACCAGTAAAGACTTCTGCCACAAAGAAGGGTTGTGATAAAAAACGCTCAATCTTGCGAGCTCTTGCTACAGTTAAACGATCTTCTTCGGATAATTCGTCCAACCCAAGGATAGCTATAATGTCCTGAAGTTCTTTGTAACGTTGTGAAGTTTGCTTAACCC